GACCGAATCAGTATAGCTATCCTTCCTCTAGCGCAGCAACGCAGCCTCGATCATTACCGAAAGGAAATTCTATTGCTATATCTGCCTTGTCTATGTATAAATGTATTTTCCTTAGAATATTAGAATATAAGATTAAGTAAGGTTTCTATTAGTGGCTTCATCATAGTAATAGAAAGTCAAGATCTTGAATGTATGGGCTCTAATACTTAATGAGAGATATCATGATTGAAAGATCTCATTATATTTATACAATTCCATTATATGTTATGTGAAATCTATAAAACCCTTTGGGGGTTCGGTTCATATTTTCTTTTTTTTTGAATCCTCTCATTTTATTCAAGTAATTGGTAATTGTTCGTTCATAGAATAAATATGCTAATAAACTATTTCACTTTGAAATTAGAAACTTAAACTATTATTACTATTCTAAATAGTAAAGTAATTATTCTAAATGGAAATTCTTCTTACTATCCCTATATATTTCATTTTTCATTGGTTAATTGCAATTAATATATTTAGAATTAGAATTAGATTTCATATCTTTTATTATTCTTTTTTATATTTGCGAAAAGAAAAAAAAGAGATCGTTGGAGCAATCCATATTCGTGATGCAACTGTTGTTACATTAGATCCCCCCAAGAGTTCTTTCCTTATGGAACTACAATACAAAACAAAGATGGGATTCTTTAATATGGAAAGAATATAGAACCTAAAAGGGTATAAAAGGGTAATAGAAGTTGCTCTTCTTTGAATCGAGTTGGTCCGAAATCAAATTCAAATAAAGAAATAAAAGAAAATGAAAATATTCAATATTTTGATATTTTTTGAAAAAGTCAAGGCTTTCTTTTTTTTTAGTGTCCGTCTATAATGACTGATAAATCAAGAACTTTCAATTGGAACTAAACGAATTCTTTCAATTTGTTTTTCTTACCGTCGTATCTGGATTGAGACTTAGGTAAATGTTTTATTCATATATGTAGTAAAAGAACATATCTAATTTAGCTCTTTCATGCCTATTCTAACTAGTTATTTTGGTTTTTTACTGGCTGCTTCAACTATAACCCCAGCTCTATTTATTGGTTTGAACAAGATACGACTTATTTGAAATGAATGAAATTCAATAAACAATTTACAAAAAGAAAAATCAAAGCCTCTCATAATATTTCATTTCAGGTATTCTATGGTTCCTTCCCGCGTCAATTGCCAATTCCTGTTCATTGAGATTCACGGATAATTCAGATTAATATTTAGGGATAGATCTTACCTCTCTTTTTATTCCCTAAAACAAATCGAAATGATTGAAGTTTTTCTATTTGGAATCGTCTTAGGTCTAATTCCTATTACTTTAACAGGATTATTTGTAACTGCATATTTACAATACAGGCGCGGTGATCAGTTGGACCTTTGATTGAGTAACATCTCTTTTTTTGATTGACCTCCTCCTTGTAGGAGGTCAAATTTCAGTTGCAATTCTACTTTGTTTTGTTAAATTATTTCATTGTAATTCGACATAAAATAAACGGAATCACGCTCTGTAGGATTTGAACCTACGACATCGGGTTTTGGAGACCCGCGTTCTACCGAACTGAACTAAGAGCGCTTTCTTATATCATATCCTATAACAGTAGATACGATTGTAAAGAAAAGTATTTTTTTACCCCGGAGGATTCTTGTGTACATATAGTATGTACAAATGAAAGATTATGTCCAAAGATTCCCGATCTTACTCAATGAATCCCTCGTAACTGTCCATAGGAGAAAGAATAGGTAGGGATGACAGGATTTGAACCCGTGACATTTTGTACCCAAAACAAACGCGCTACCAAACTGCGCTACATCCCTTTTAAAAATTGTTGTACAGTGTCATTGTATAAAATCCATGTCTTGTTTTCCACACATCCTTCTTTTTTGCTCTTATAGGTAGAGAATGTTCTTGTCATCTTTTTTAGGGGGCGGCAAAATTGAATCTGCTGGGTCGTTGTACATATGCATTTTAGTTAGTAATTCCTAATTCTAATTTCATTTCAAGCAAAAACAAATGATCTTGAACTAAAAGATCGGGTTATCTATGATCTATGTATTAGAATATCGAACTAGAACTATATATGTATTACAATATACAATACAAATAAAGAATTAAAATAAATAAGAAAAAAAAATAAAAGAAGAAGGAGGATTTTCAATGCGAGATATCAAAACATATCTCTCAACGGCACCTGTGCTAACCACTCTATGGTTTGGGTCTTTAGCAGGTCTATTGATAGAAATTAATCGTTTATTTCCGGATGCCTTGTCATTCCCTTTTTTTTAATCCTGTTTTAATCCTGATTGAATTCTTGTATTGATCTGTGAAGAAATGAAGAATATTTGAGATACAATTCTACGTAACATGTCTCCAATTTTGCTCCCTTTTTCTTTCCTATCCTAAAAAAGAAAGAGAAAGAGTGTATCGAACTTCAGTCAAAATACAGTGAATCTACGATAGAATTTGGGGGAAAAGAAATGGAAATATGGAAATGTGGATCCAGTCGTTTAAGGGCGGTTACACAAAATTCTAATATAGAAAGAAGAAAAGACTGAGATTAGGATAGGAATAATTCATAGTTAGAAAAAATTGTCATTAATTAATTATTATGATATTCTTCATATTCTTCTATTAATGAATATGACTCTCTTTCTTTATAGTTATAGTAATTAATAGTGATTATCTTTTCTATTTATAGTACTTCGAAGTCATTCGAATTCTAAGAATTCGAAAAAGAAAAGATTTACGAATTCTATTTCTAGTTAGTAACATTTATTAATATAGATATAGAATATAGATTCTTTTTTTATTTTCTTTTTATTTGGTTTGGGTAAAAAAGAAAATGAAGAGAGTTCTAAAGTGAAGTCGATCCAAAATGAAAAGGAGGTTCATGGCCAAGGGTAAAGATATCAGAATTATAGTGATTTTGGAATGTACCTGTTGTGTTCGAAAGGGTGTCAATAAAGAATCGCCGGGCATTTCTAGATATATTACTCAAAAGAATCGACACAATACACCCAATCGATTAGAATTTCGAAAATTTTGTCGCTATTGTCAAAAGTATACGATTCATGGGGAAATAAAGAAATAGATGGAACGGAATGCGTGTGTGATTTTTCCAAGTAGCGGGAAGAGTAAGAACTTTACATCTTAACATTAACATATATAATACAAACCAAATCCTATTTTGGTCGAATCTTAAATGAATAAGAAAAAAAATAGAATTCTATTTTCTAGATCCTTTTATATATAAGGAATAAACAAACAAGGAATAAGCAAACCATGGATAAATCCAAACAACCTTTTCGTAAATCCAAGCGATCTTTTCGTAGGCGTTTACCCCCAATTGGATCGGGGGATCGAATCGATTATAGAAACATGAGTTTAATTAGTCGATTTCTTAGTGAACAAGGAAAAATATTATCTAGACGGACGAATAGGTTGACCTTGAAACAACAACGATTAATTACTATTGCTATAAAACAAGCTCGTATTTTATCTTCGTTACCTTTTCGTAATATAAATGAGAAACAATTGGAGAGAGTGGAGTCGATCCCTAGAACTACTGGTCCTAGAACCAAAAATAAATAGAGATACTCCTCAAAACTCCAATAGGAAATCAAGCTCATATGAATGTTTTGCTCGAAAAAAAAAAATAGAATCCAGATTTGATTCTTGTATTCTAAAAAAGGAAAAATGGGAAAGAAATCTTTTTTTCTTGAAAGATGTTCGTTTACTCCTACTACTCAAATCTTAATTTCTTTTTCTTCTATCTTCCCGGAGTCCATTCTCCGGGAAATCCTGTTTCAATCATTCTTGTTTCCTGTATAATAGATTCTATTAAGATTCTTTTATTCCTTTATTTTATTTGATTTGTATTTGATTTTATTTGAAATGATATCAAAACAATTCTTATTTGATAGGGCTATTTGCGCAAGTATTTTACGATTCAGAAGCAATTGTCTCTTGTACAGATTGTGGATGAATAGGCTATAACTATAGAATATTCTATCCTCACGAGTTACCGCATTTATCCGAGTGATCCACAAACGACGAAAATCTCTCTTTTTCCTGCTCCTATCTCGATGAGAGGAAACCAAAGCTCTCATTCTTTGTTGAGTAGTCGTTCGAGTAAGTCTTGAATGAGCCCCTATAAAGGTTGATGCAAATAAACGAATCTTTTTTCGACGTCTTCGAGCTGTATATCCTCGTTTAACTCTGGTCATTGAATCAAATGAAACTTTCTTGAATAACTAATTGATTTCTCTTCTTTCAGTCATCCTTTTCCTCCGGTCGATTAATAACAAAACGGATTCTTCCGATATATAAAATATAAATTCCAATGGCTTTTGCGACTATGACCTTCCCGACCACGATTTTTTCTTTCTTCAAAGTATCTCGCCTGGAAATAATAAATTCGGCTGCTAACTAAATAAAAAAGAATAGTGGGTTCCCTCGTTTCTATGGCAACTTCTGAAACGGTGAGGTCCTCTCTATACACCGGAGCCTCTTCTTTCATTTCATCGAATTTTATTGTGAACTTGTATAGTTCACACTCTTTGGCTCTACCCATCCATTTTTCAATTCTAATTAGAAAGTAATAGTCCTTTTCACAAAAAAGCTATCCATACAGTGACGGCATTTAATTCTGAAAGTTGGCTATGTAGCTGACCCTGTTAGTCCGTTTTTTCAAGAATAGGAATTAGGAGCATAACCTTTTTCCTCCGCTTAATGGATAACTATTTGTTACCAATGGAGAATTCCTTCTCATCTCAAATGGAGTGATTGGATTTGCACCAATAGAAACCATAAATTCATAACATAATTAGGTAGATGATAGATCTTCATTTTTATATATTTATATAATAGTCAATTAGATAGCCGTCTTCCACTCTATCTATCCTAATTCATCGGTAGTGGTCGTTGATACTGGAAAAGATTTTTGCATTTCTTCAAACTTATGATCTGAACTGAACGAGTCGCACATACACCCTAGTACATGTTCCTCGACGCTGAGGACATCCTCGAAGAGCGGGAGATTTCGTGACATTTCTTATTGGCTGTCTTGCGTTTCTAATAAGTTGTTTAATGGTTGGCATGGCATGTCTATAGAATCTCATTCTAGATATAGAATAGAGCGGGTTGGCTTAGATCGATCTTAACCTGATGGTTGATGATTATGAATGATTTCTATTCACACGGAAATTTCAAATTTTGAAACGGAATTCGTATATTTATACGGAATCCCCAGTATTTTAATTTTCGACCGCTACAAGATCAACAATGCCATGAGCTTGGGCTTCTGTTGCTGACATAAAAACATCCCTTTCCATATCTTCGGATATAACCCATAAAGGGTTGCCCGTTCTTTGTACATAAACTTTTGTGAGAGTTTCGCGAAGTTTCAATAGTTCTTCTGCTTCCAGGATAAATTCCCCTGCTTGTGCCTCGTAAAAAGAACTAGCAGGTTGGTGAATCATAACCCTGATGATATTGATATAACATCATGAACGGTTCTTCTATCTATATATCGCACGATTGGGTTAAAGTAAGGGGGAATCAAAATAACAAGAAAAAATAGAATTAAACAACCGTACGGGCATCTTTTGTACATTGCATACGGCTCTGCAATGGAATTTCTTCTTTTCGATAGAATTGATTCTATCAAAAAGAAGAAATAGAACCCATCCGATCCAAATCGTTAAATGATCCATTTACCACCCTTCCTTTCGTAGTAGTAAAAAAGATACTATGATGGTTCTGTTGCTTTATATATTTATCTCGTCTGTGGTTTGTTTAGCAATCCCAAAGTTTCTTTTTGATACGATCCAAGAAGGAGAAAATGATTTTTTCCATTTTTTTGACTCTTTCTCTCATAACATAAAAAGAAGAAAGATACTTCTGGTGTGGAAGAATAATGGTTTGTGACGCTGAAATTGACTCTTGCTTGACACATAAATCAATTTGGGAATAACTCTTCTTTCATACTACTATCTCGATACAAAATCTCATGTTAGAAAAAAAACAATAATGGTTTGTTCATATCGAGCTCGAAGTGCCATGCTATTATTACTTATTCTTTATTTGATTCATATTCGATACAGCGAAGGCATAGTATTCTTTTTTTTTCTCAAAGAAAAAAACTCATTGGCGCCAAGCGTGAGGGAATGCTAGACGTTTGGTAATTTCTCCTCCGACCAGAATGAAAGATCCCATTGAAGCGGCTAATCCCATACATATTGTATGTACATCCGGTGACACAAATTGCATAGTATCATAAATGGCTATTCCTGGTATTACCCATCCGCCTGGAGAATTTATAAACAAATAAAGATCCCTAGTATCATCTTCTATGCTGAGATATACCATGAGACCAACAAGTTGATTCGAGATCTCACTATCAACCTCTTGGCCTAAAAAAAGTAATCTTTCTCGATGAAGTCGGTTGATTAGGGCAAAATTGTATCCCTGAGGAACCGTACGTGCACCTTTGGATGCATACGGTTCGAAAGAATTGCTAAAAAAAGAATCAATGTGTCGATTCCAGTCCTATTTCTTTTTCCTTTTTTACATTCTAGAATGGGAAGGAGGGCAAAACTCATGTAAAAAAGAAAAAAGAATTTTATGAACTTATTGAACTAACTTCTCATTGATGTATTGTTTCATCGAAATTCAAATAACGATGTAATTTTCTTGTTCCTGAATGGGCCCTTTCAATTCTTTTAGGTTCTTGTTCTACTCCGGGGGAAGATTTTCCCGAATTCCATTTGCGCATATAGGTCAAATGATTCCAGTACCACTTCTTTTTTTTTTTCAATTGTTTGATACCTTTCCCCAAAATATTCGATGTATTCATCATACTACTCCATTGGTAGGCAGTTTTATAGAATCCCTATAGTAAGTATAAGAATAGTCTATGATAAAAGAGGTAATCGTGTAATCATCATCTATTCTACATAATAGATTATATTATAAGATTCTATTATAGTTCTATTTATAGTAAGTTCTATTATATTCTATTTCATTACTAATGAAGTTCAGAATTTATTAAGAATTTAATTAAATTTATATTTTATTTTTCTATTCTTTATTTCATATTTCTTATTTATATTACTACATTTACCTACATTTACACTCCCATTATATTACTTTTACTTACTTTTACTCTTACCTTGGTATTCTCTGAACGGAGCCTGGATACTTTATTTTATCAGTCCAAGTAAACCATCAATTATTTGAATTGATAATATTGATCCCCAATAGGAATTATTGTGCTTCACGCTCCGAATTATTGATGATTCAATCAATACAATATTGAATATATCTTTATTGGATTGGGCGAAACAGAGAATACTCGATCGGGGGAGATAACGGGGAAATACCATATGACCCATATGTCTGACAAGTCGCACTATACGTCAACCCAAGCTGCATCTTCCTCTCCAGGACTCCGAAAAGGTACTTTTGGAACACCAATGGGCATTAAGATAAATAAAAAAATGAAGTACTATACTTTACTTTAATATGGAAACGTAACAATGGTTTGTTTTATTGTCTTCATCCTTTTTTCTCTTTCTTTTCTATTTTGATATTCTATAGATATTTCTTTTTTCTTTTTATATCTTCTATTATATATATATTCTATTTCTATATTCTATTTTTAGATCTTTTAATCTTCTTTCTATTTAGATTCTTATATTCTTAGATTATCCTCTCTATATATATATATATATATATATATATATATATATATATACACATAAAAATAGAACTTCATATTATGAGATATATATACTTTCTATATAGATAGGACTGGAAGGTTCATAGAGGAAGACAGAATGAAGAAAGAAAAATTGTAACGAACGGGATCGATCGGATCAGCCGATTGTTCGAATGATTTCGAATTATAAAAAAGTATCTATGCATTATTTTTCCCTCAAAATCCTCCCATTGCGTATCTAGGTACTTATCGGGTATAGAATAAGATCTGTTTCTCTTTGTTCTTATAATTTCTCTTTGTTCTTATAAATAGAAAGAAAGAAAATTGTTCCCTTCTCTTTCTATTTCAAATTCTTTCTATTCTATTTCATTAAAAAGAAAAGAAGGGAATAAAAAGAAATATCAATCCTTTCCTATACAAAATCTACCGAACAGGTGAAATACACGGTCTAGTCTTTTCCAATGCGATAAAGTTACATAATGTCTATTTCTTTTTCAGAAAGGGGTATTTACATGGGTTTGCCTTGGTATCGTGTTCATACTGTCGTATTGAATGATCCCGGTCGATTACTTTCTGTCCATATAATGCATACAGCTCTAGTTTCTGGTTGGGCCGGCTCGATGGCTCTATATGAATTAGCGGTTTTTGATCCCTCTGACCCTGTTCTTGATCCGATGTGGAGACAAGGCATGTTCGTTATACCCTTCATGACTCGTTTAGGAATAACCAATTCGTGGGGGGGTTGGAGTATCTCGGGAGGAACTATAACGAATCCGGGCATTTGGAGTTATGAAGGTGTGGCAGGGGCACATATCTTGTTTTCTGGCTTGTGCTTCTTGGCAGCTATCTGGCATTGGGTATATTGGGACCTAGAAATATTCTGTGATGAACGTACGGGAAAACCTTCTTTGGATTTGCCCAAGATCTTTGGAATTCATCTATTTCTCTCAGGAGTCGCTTGCTTTGGCTTTGGTGCATTTCATGTAACAGGCTTATATGGTCCTGGAATATGGGTGTCTGATCCTTATGGACTAACTGGAAAAGTACAATCTGTAAATCCAGCGTGGGGTGCGGAAGGTTTTGATCCTTTTGTTCCGGGGGGAATAGCTTCTCATCATATTGCAGCAGGTACATTGGGCATATTAGCGGGTCTATTCCATCTTAGTGTCCGTCCGCCTCAACGTCTATACAAAGGATTACGCATGGGTAATATTGAAACTGTGCTTTCCAGTAGTATTGCTGCTGTTTTTTTTGCAGCTTTCGTTGTTGCTGGAACTATGTGGTATGGTTCAGCAACTACCCCAATCGAATTATTTGGCCCCACCCGTTATCAGTGGGATCAGGGATATTTCCAGCAAGAAATATATCGAAGGGTTGGGGCCGGACTAGCCGAAAATCTGAGCTTATCGGAAGCTTGGTCTAAAATTCCCGAAAAATTAGCTTTTTACGATTACATTGGTAATAATCCGGCGAAAGGGGGATTATTTAGAGCAGGCTCAATGGATAATGGGGATGGAATAGCTGTTGGGTGGTTAGGGCACCCCATATTTAGAGATAAAGAAGGGCGCGAACTCTTTGTACGTCGTATGCCTACCTTTTTTGAAACATTTCCGGTAGTTTTGGTAGATGGAGACGGAATTGTGAGGGCCGATGTTCCTTTTAGAAGAGCAGAATCCAAGTATAGTGTTGAACAAGTAGGGGTAACTGTTGAATTCTATGGTGGCGAACTCAATGGAGTCATTTATAGTGATCCTGCTACTGTGAAAAAATATGCTAGACGTGCCCAATTAGGTGAAATCTTTGAATTAGACCGGGCTACTTTGAAATCCGATGGTGTTTTTCGTAGCAGTCCAAGGGGTTGGTTCACTTTTGGGCATGCTACGTTTGCTTTGCTCTTCTTTTTCGGACACATTTGGCACGGCGCCAGAACCTTGTTCAGAGATGTTTTTGCCGGTATTGATCCAGATTTGGATGCTCAAGTGGAATTTGGAGCATTCCAAAAACTTGGGGATCCAACTACAAGGAGACAAGTAGTCTGATACAAAATCCCTTTGCCATCTTTTTCCTCTATTTCTTTTTTCTTTTATTCTAGTATTTAGAATATATAAATTGAGATTTATATATTTATATTAGATTTATATAGAATATTTAGCTATTTAGTATTTCTAATTTGTTAATTTCTAGAATTAAGCTAGAATTTCTATTTTCTTTCTATATTTTTCTTATTTTTATGTATAAATAGAATATAAATATAAGAATATAAATATAGAAGAAATAGAATCTAATACTAATATATAAATCAGAATATAAATATAAGAATATAAATATAGAAGAAATAGAATCTAATACTAATATATAATATAATAGTAATAAGATATGACTATATCTATATTATAGTATATATATACATACTATATAGATAGTAATAGTTAGTAATAGTAAATTGGAAATCTCAATTTAGAATTTATTTAGTAAATGATCCAAAACGAATAGGTGTGGAAGCTATAATTGTAAACCACGATCGAATCTATGGAAGCATTGGTTTATACATTCCTCTTAGTTTCGACTTTAGGGATAATTTTTTTCGCTATCTTTTTTCGAGAACCACCTAAAGTTCCAACTAAAAAATGAAATGATTTTTCATTTTTTCCATTGAAATAATGAGCCCCTCTATTAATATTGGGGGCTCATTACTTCAACTAGTCCCCATGTTCTTCGAAGGGATCTCTTAATTTTTGAGAGGGTTGCCCAAAAGCGGTATATAAGGCATACCCAGTAAAGCTTACAAGTAAACCGGATATGGAGATGGCGACTAGGGTTGCTGTTTCCATTTTTTCGATAATTTCAAGATCACAAAGGATCACGATAATGTCGTTTATTTACAACTACAACGGAATGGTATACAAAGTCAACAGATTTCAACCCATGATAAAAGAGGATTTATGGCTACAAAAACCGTTGAGAGTAGTTCTAGATCTGGGCCAAGACGAACTGGCGTAGGGAGTTTATTGAAACCATTGAATTCGGAATATGGAAAAGTAGCTCCAGGGTGGGGGACTACACCACTTATGGGAGTTGCAATGGCTCTATTTGCAATATTTCTATCTATTATTTTAGAAATTTATAATTCATCTGTTTTACTGGATGGAATTTCAATGAATTAGTTCATAAAAACTATGAAGTCTTAGTTTTTCAATCAAAAAAGATTATTTTACTTATACTTACTTAATGCTTAAAATACTTAATACTTCAACTTAAGATTACCTAAGACTTGGATTTATAGACCATTCTGGCAGTTCGATCGTGAAATTTATTTGTTTCGATATTTCATTTCCGGAATATGAGCGTGTGACTTGTTCTAATTGATCCTATTGATAATACAGAGAATGGACCTGTCATCTCTATCAAGATGATTCTACCTCGTCAGATATTTCTTCTAGTCTCTGGAGCACGGACTCTATAGAATAGATCAAGAAAAGAAATATGGCAACTATAGATGTGCATACCTATTATTCAGACCTCGCAACCGGATTAAAAAAATGGAAATAGGTCTTTTATAAATCAAACAATTTTTTCCTTCATACTTCTTTTGACCGAAAGAAATCTCTTTCTCTAGATTTTTTTGAGTTATTACATTCATTAAAAAAGTGATGATCAAATGGTTTTTACTCAGAAAACCTTTGAGTTTAGCTTTGGTTTTCTTAAATCATCGTGGTTTTAGTATGAATCTGAGGTTTCAATTGATTCATAGGGTCTCAACAAGAGAATTCCTATAAAAAAAAAAGATAGGGAAGAGAAGATTCAAGAGGCCTGTCAGGATTAACATAAAGAAAGATGGATGAGCCAACTTGAGATTGTATTTCTTGGCATTATCATCACAAAGAAGAGATTCCGGATTTTTCTTACTTCGTATCTTTTGGTCAAATCGAGTCAAGCGGCTAAGCCACAAGAAGTTTTAAACTCTCTATTCCATATCCGTTGAAACTAGTATTTGTGTGTTTCGGCTTGAGCCGTACGAGATGAAATTCTCATATACGGCTCTCAGAGGGGGAGTCTTTCTTGGGTTACCTATCTCAATAAAGTATATGATTGGTTCGAGGAACGTCTCGAGATTCAAGCGATTGCAGATGATATAACTAGTAAATATGTTCCTCCTCATGTCAACATATTTTATTGTCTAGGGGGAATTACACTTACTTGTTTTTTAGTACAAGTAGCTACGGGTTTTGCTATGACCTTTTACTATCGTCCAACTGTTACAGAGGCTTTTTCCTCTGTTCAATACATAATGACTGAGGCCAACTTTGGTTGGTTAATTCGATCAGTTCATCGATGGTCAGCAAGTATGATGGTTCTAATGATGATCTTGCACGTATTTCGTGTGTATCTTACGGGTGGGTTTAAAAAACCCCGCGAATTAACTTGGGTTACAGGGGTGGTTCTGGCTGTATTGACCGCATCTTTTGGCGTAACTGGTTATTCCTTACCTCGGGACCAAATTGGCTATTGGGCAGTAAAAATTGTAACAGGCGTGCCTGAAGCTATTCCTATAATAGGATCACCTTTGGTAGAATTATTACGTGGAAGTGCTAGTGTGGGCCAATCCACTTTGACTCGTTTTTATAGTTTACATACTTTTGTATTGCCTCTTCTTACTGCCGTATTTATGTTAATGCACTTTTCAATGATACGTAAGCAAGGTATTTCGGGTCCTTTATAGAGAAGGCAGATCATAGATATTTGTAATTTATCATATCGGGGAGGAACAAGAGTTTTTCATTGCTACAAATATGGATTATTGAAAAATAAGGCATGTTATTTGGATACTTCTATTCAACTCTGAAGTATTGTTTATTTGATACGAATCAAATAGTTGAAGTATATTTTCCTAAAAGAGGATGGATTATGGGAGTGTGTGACTTGAACTATTGATTGGTCCATGCAGATATATGATTTTATCCGCCACGTTGGAATTCACAACCCAATGTGTCTCCGCATCCAACCATCACGCAAGTCCCTTTATGTAGCATAGGATAGGCCGGTTCGCTTGAGGAGAATATTTTCTATGATCATACCCGAATCATGTCATGCATGAACAGGCTCCGTAAGATCCCTAGAATAAGTGATGTGGAATCCAATGTTCTATTTATCCCACTTTGTTTAATTTTTCTTTTTTTTTTTTAGTAATTTTCTTATAATTAATTGCTAGTATTAGTATTTCGTATGAATTTGATAGTAATCTTAGTAAGTTTTTTATAGTATGTAGATGCATTCATTTCCTCTGCATCGACCCTGATCTATGATACTATCGGAGTTAAATAAGGGATCTAAGGAAGCACAGGGGCTAGACTTTATTAGTAACAAGTAAAAACTTTGTATTTTTGTATGTAACACAATCGAGATGTTGTGGGGATAAAAACCAACCAAAAGACATGAATGAGACAATCCAAAAAGCACTTGATCATGATCGAATTTGTAAGCCTACTTGGATATTGAGCATTTCCTTGTTGCCAGAACTGAATTCTTTACAATGAATCGTTGCAACTTGGGGAAATGGAATTTGATAAATCTTTTCTTACATAGAGTCATTCTACATTATATATGTAGATATGTATGAAATATGGAAATATTAGATATTCTATGGACCTAGGACCTATTTATGTTCTATGGATCTATTTCTGTAATTCTTTTGATTCTTGCTCGAGCCGGATGATAAAAAATTATCATGTCCGGTTCCTTTGGGGGATGGATCTACAATAATTCACCTATCCAAATAACAAAGAAACCTGATTTGAATGATCCTGTATTAAGAGCTAAATTGGCTAAAGGGATGGGACATAATTATTATGGAGAACCTGCATGGCCCAATGATCTTTTATATATTTTTCCAGTAGTAATTTTAGGCACTATTGCATGTACTGTGGGCTTAGCAGTTCTAGAGCCGTCAATGATCGGTGAACCGGCGGATCCGTTTGCAACTCCGTTGGAAATATTACCCGAATGGTACTTTTTTCCCGTATTTCAAATACTTCGCACAGTACCCAATAAGTTATTGGGTGTTCTTTTAATGGTTTCAGTACCAATAGGATTATTGACAGTACCTTTTTTGGAGAATGTCAATAAATTCCAAAATCCATTTCGTCGTCCAGTAGCTACAACAGTCTTTTTGATCGGTACCGCAGTAGCTCTTTGGTTAGGTATTGGAGCAACTTTACCTATTGAGAAATCCCTAACTTTAGGTCTTTTTCAAATTGATTAAACCGTTAAATACCACGACATAGGTATCTAAGGAAGATCCCCTTCTGGATCTTCCCTAGATACATCTATCTTATTATGATCTATTCTGCAAATATATGGACCGTGTCGAAGATTCAAAACTCATTCTATTCTTTTTTATTTCTAAAAACTAAAAAATGAAAAAAAAAAAGTCCAATGGATTTAAAATGAAAACTTTTTCTTAGGTAAATTGATTGCAAAATGCTTCTGTAGAGTGCCCAATATCTGTTTTACATCTTCTATGCGAAAATCTTCCATTTTCATAAGATCTTCTTGACTGTGACTCAAAAGGTCCAATAATGTATGTATATTGGACCTTTTGAGACAATTATAGGTCCTGGAAGACAATTCTGATTGGTCAATAAAAATACATGTCAATGGAATTCCTTTTTTGTTTTTCTTAAGATTAGTGAATCTGTCTTGAAAGGAAAAAAGGGGTAGATTCCATCTGTTTTCATTTTCCTTGAAATTCATGTCCTCTTCCTCTGCATGTAGAAAAGGAATCAATAAATCAATCAAATTACGAGAAGCTTCATAAAGTGCTTCTTTAGGAGTTAAACTTCCATTCGTCCATATTTCTAGAAAGAGTATCTCTTGTTTTTCATTCCCATTCCCATAAGAATGAATACTATGATTCGCATTTCGAACAGGCATAGATACAATATCTATAGGATAACTTCCATCGTGAGAGTCATTTGTGGATTTCATACGATATCCGCGATCTCTCTTGATTTGTAATTCAATACACAAATCAATTGGTTCTGTCAGGTTAGCTATATGCTGTGTCGTGTCAACTATTTCTACAGAAGGTGGTGAGATGATATCTTGAGCTGTTATGTATTTGGGACCCCTGACGCAAATGGATGCGTCCCTAACTCCATAGAGATTACTTCTCAATACAATCTCTTTCAAATTTATTAAAATCTCATGTACTGATTCTTCAATACCCGCTATCGTAGAATATTCATGCAGCACATTTTCAGATTTTGCACGTGTGATATATGTTCCTTCTATTTCTCCAAGTAAAGCCCTTCGCATAGCAATACCTATAGTATAAGCTTGGCCTTTCATAAGCGGGGACAGAACAAAACGACCATAATAAAGACGCTTGCTGTCTACTCTTGATTCAACACATTTCCACTGTAGTGTTCGAGTGGATCCTGCTACTTCTTCTCGAACCATACTATTATTTTTCTTTTCTTTATGATTATTGGATCAGATCATTGAATCATTTATTTCTCTTGGAATCTCTTGAATTCTTATTTCTACACACGTCTTTTTTTAGGGGGGCGACATCCATTATGCGGCATGGGTGTTACATCACGTACGAAACTTAATAGCATCCCATTTCTACGAATGGCTCGTAATGCCGCATCTCTTCCGAGACCTGGACCTTTTATCATAACTTCTGCTCGTTGCATACCCTGATCAACTAATGTACGAATCGCGTTAAATGCCGCGGCTTGAGCAGCATAGGGTGTTCCTTTTCTTGTGCCTCTGAATCCAGAAGTACCTGCGGAAGCCCAAGAAACCACCCGACCTCGTACGTCTGTAACAGTTACAATAGTATTGTTGAAACTCGCTTGAACATGAATAACTCCTTTTGGTATTCTACGTTCATTCTTATTTGAACCAATACGTGCATTCTTACGTAAACCAATTTTTGCTATAGGTTTTGTCATATTTTATTAGATCATATTCATAAGAATAAAAGAAAGAAGAATCAGAAATCTACAGAAAGATACGGGGATATCCATTTCATATGAAAACGAATCCTTTCTTCTTTCTTTTTACATGTACATGGGTTTGAAAAAGTACTTTATTTAGAACTTGAGAAGGATTACCCCTGTCTCTGTTTATGTCTCGGATTGGAACAAATGACTATAATTCGCCCCCGCCTACGAATCAAGCGACATTTTTCACAAATTTTACGAACAGAAGCCCTTATTTTCATATTTATCATTCCTTACTTTCATTCTGAATCTATTTTTTTTTGGAAACAAGAATCAGTTTATTGCATTTTTGAACTTCGAATTATATCCCTACAAAAAGGATGTTTAAAAGAATGATCTAATCGTTCGAATCTTTTTTGCGAAGTCTATAAATTATACGTCCCCTGGTTGAATCATAACGACTCATTTCGATTTTGACTCTATCTCCGGGTAGTATACGTATAAAACTGCGCCGGATTCTCCCTGAAATATAACCTAGAATTAGATCTTCATTATCTAACCGAACTCGGAACATACCGTTGGGAAGTGATTCAGTAATTAAACCCTCATGAATCAATTTTTGTTCTTTCATTCCAGGGAACCCCCTTTAAGTATCAACTAATAGAGGAAGAGTTCTATAATTCACTTCTCCTCTCTATTTTACAAATAGTAAGTTCGAGAGAAAATTAGGGTACCCCGGGAGAATCACCATATATAACACAAAATCTCTCCTCCAATTTTTTCTAGTCGAGCTTCTCGATCTGTCATTATACCTCGAGAAGTAGAAAGAATTACAATTCCCATTCCACCTAAAATCTTAGGAATTCGTTGATAGTTGGAATAGATTCGTAGACCGGGTCGGCTTATACGCTTTAAAATCATTTTATTACCTTTCCTAGTCTTTCTATGTCGTAAGGTTAAAACCAAGAAATCTTTTTTACTTTCTTGATGTTTTCGAACGTTCTCAATAAAACCTTCTCGTAAAAGTATTTTCACAATGTTTTTAGTGATATTAGTAGATACTATTTGAACTCTTCCCTTTTGATCTATGTCAGCATTTCTTATAGAAGTTATTATATCGGCAATAATGTCCCTACCCATGACGAACTATAGTTATTGGTGCCTCCTCATTTTGATATAATCAACATGCTTCTTTTTTGTTTTATTTTTTATTGTATTTTTTTTTTTGAAATTCTTAAATTCTAAAAGATTATTCTAAATCTCAAATATATGCATGAGACACAATCTATTAATCGGATCTATTTCACATATTTGAATATTCTATTTTCTATATATAGAATAGATAGGATATATCCTATCTTCATCTATAAGACTTCGGGCGCTAATGAAACTATTTTAGTAAAATTCAACTGTCGCAATTCCCGAGCAATCGCACCAAAAATTCGAGTTCCTTTTGGATTTCCCTCTTGATCAATGATAACCGCTGCATTGTCATCATATCGTATTATCATGCCGTTGTCACGTTTGAGTTCTTTACACGTGCGTACAATCACAGCTCTAATTATTTCTGATCTTTCTAGAGGCATGTTGGGCACTGCTTCTTTGATTACAGCAACAATAACATCGCCAATATGAGCATATCGGTGATTACCGGTTCCTATGATTCGAATACACATCAATTCTTGAGCTCCACTGTTATCCGCTACATTCAAAAGGGTCTGAGGTTGAATCATATCATTTTTATTTGAATCTCTTATCTTATTTCAATGCAAGGGATAATGGAAAAAAGAAATATTGTCTGTCCAGAGATAAAGAAATCTGTGGTTGTTTTTTCATTCTCAATACTCCTTCCTTCTTCTTTTACTTTTGTTTACCTATCCTGAAATAACAAATTGAGTTCGTATAGGCATTTTGCATGCAGCTATTTCCATAGCAGTTTTGGCTACAGTTTCTGATACTCCACTCATTTCATAAAGTATTCGGCCCGGTTTAACAACGGATACCCAATATTCGGGGGATCCCTTGCCCGAACCCATACGTGTTTCTGTAGGTCTTACAGTAACAGGTTTGTCGGGAAAGATACGTACCCATATCTTTCCACCACGACGTGCATATCGTGTCATTGCTCTTCGCCCTGCTTCTATTTGTCTAGCTGTGATCCAAGCAGGTTCAAGTGCCTGAAGAGCATATCTGCCAAAACAAATATGATTGCCTCGGCAAGATATTCCCTTCATTCTACCTCTATGTTGTTTACGAAATCTGGTTCTTTTGGGGTTATAGTTGATGGTTGTTTCTGAATTCCATCTCTACTGCAGAGCCGGACATGAGAGTTTCTTCTCATCCAGCTCCTCGCGAATGAAATGATTCAAGAATCTTAAATATACACATGTATTTATGTATTTCATTCTATCAAAATGAAAAGAAAGAATATACTAATTTTTTTTATATTGAATTTGTTACATAGGTAACTTTATATATAACTAACTAGATAACTAGGTGTGTTTGTTTATATATAATGCTTCTTTCTTTTATCAAGATTTCTAAAGTATTTGACTTTACCTCTATTGAAATTGAATCACACCAATAAAGAAAATCCTTAAATGAAAGAAAAATTAAAAATAAAGAAAGGTTTCGCGGGCGAATATTGACTCTTTCCTCCTTCATTTGTAGGATCAATCCATGACCATTCAGAAGAAATCCATTTTTTCTTGGTTCATTTCGCCATCCTACCCAATGAATCATTAGGATTGATTCGTTTTCAAGAAAATCCTATGTAGTCACAGGTTCCATCGTTCCCATAGCTTCTCCATTAATGTTTAGGCCTGAACTCTGCAATGGAGCTCTCAACAAAATCTCTTATTTGTTTCCGAGTCAATCTCCTCAGTTTTTCTTAACCCGAAGCTCGATTAAATTATTCTCTATTTTCTATTCTTTAGATTCTTATTTGAATTTCTTTTATTTTATTTATTATTTATTCTATTTTATTATATGTTTCTATACTTCTATTCTATTTTTTGTTTGTATACTTCTTATTCTATTTTTTCTTTGTATATTTCTTATTCTATTGTATTGTAATTGTATATTTTGTATTTTTATTTTATATTGATGTTGATGCTTTATAACACTGCCTTTTTTATGGGGTAATTTTTCATAAACCATACATATGGGAATCATATATCATTGAGATCTTTATTCTCTCTTTCTATCATCCTTCCATTTTTCCACATCCCTTTTTTTTCACAATTCATAATCAGATTTCTTTTTTATGAAAAGAATTTCAGTTGCTACAATGCTACAACTATATGATCGATTCAGTCATATAGTGACTGTTTCTTGGGATCTCGACAATACGAAGCAATAAGTTGGTTATTAGTTTTGAGTTTCTTTAGTTTTGATAGTTACTAAGTTTATAGTGGGGTTAGCCTGTTTTGTTCAATCTCAATTCTAAAGAAAAAACTAACGAGTCACACACTGAGCATAGCAATTATACTAAAATCTAAATTAAATAAAGGGTAAATCAAATTTTTATTCAACCTTATAGAATTAGAATTGTTCGTTTTTCTTTGATTAAGAAAAAAAGAAAAAGAAGAAAAGAGTTTATAAATTTTTTCTATCGATGACCAGAATGGCGAAATAAATAAAGGTCCATTCTTCTTCTTTTTTCTTTTCTTATTCTTGGTTTACAAATATCCAAATTTTTATGCCTAAGACTCCATAGATAGTTCTAATTGTATGGGAACAGTGATCAATTTTAGCGCGAATTGTTTGTAAGGGAACCCTGCCTTCTCTGATCCATTCGACACGTGCAATCTCTTTTCCGTCGATACGCCCTGCAATTTGCACTTGAATCCCTTTTGTACCCTTTTGACCCGTTTGTTCAGTTAATTCAATAGCTTTTTTCATTGCCTTTCGAAATGAGACTCTATTTTTTAATTGTAAAGCTATATATTCTGCAAGAATATTAGGTTGTCCATAAGGCTTTTCAATTCTTGTGATAGCAATGTTGAGTCTCCGGTTTACAGAATGAAATTCTTTTTGTACATTCATCTGTAATTCTTCGATTCCCCGTGTTCGTCCTTCTATTAATAAATTGGGAAATCCAATATAGATTATGACCTGAATCAAATCTATTCTTTTTTGAATTCCTATATGGGCAATTCCTTCGAAACCTGAGGATATTCTCTTCTTTTTTTTTACATAGTCCTTAATAAAATTCCTTATTCTTTCATCTTCTTGTAGACCCATGGAACAATTCTTTGGTTTTGCGAACCAAAAAGAATGATGACTTTGAGTTGTTCCAAGTCTG